TGTGAAAAAGATTCCGCCAGTGCTAGACTGAGAACTATAGAAGCGAAATAGACCAAAAGCGCCTTTACCCTACCCGTCTTTTTTATTTTTATACCGAGAGGGTCAAAAGCAGGATTCTTTTTAGCAAGTTCATTTGAAAGCCAGTCCATTGGCTAATCTTTTTCTAGCAATCCCTTTTTCAAGAAGGTAAGCAAGCGTCTTTTAGTTATCTTTCTTTTATTTTAGGATAAAGCATTCTATTTTTGAATCTAGTGAGTTCTTCCCCGGTTATCTTCCCCGTAAGCTGGCCCTAAGTGCTTCCATGTTGATCCATACGATGGAATACGGTTCTTGCCAGTTGCCTTACCTGCGGTTTCGTTTCTATTACATCCCTTCAAATTGACACTGTACAGCGTATTGGTTCTACTGTACCTCCCTAACCTAAGGCTCTGACGGGGCTAACGATCTAAAATAGGATTCCCTTCGAATATCTAATCTATTTAATCTATTCTTTTTTGCCTTCCCTGAGGCTCACGTTCCAATTGCAGTCCTCCTACCAGCCATTTTTTTTTAGTTATCTTGCTTGGAAGTTTTCTTACATCCCCTTCCACGCCCCTCCTGGCGGTTTCAGTAGGAGTTTTTCCCCTAATGGCAATGGCATTTCCACCAGTCTTCCTTCCATTGTCAGTTCGAGTTGCCCCCCACCCATATAGGTTCAGGTAATCCCCTTATTTCGTTTCGATGTCAGGCCCGTTCCTCAGGTCTAAAAGGGCTGGCTATAAAAAGAAGATTCCCTCGGAGGGCTATCGAGCCAGGGGGTCATTTTGTAGTCTCAATGCCAGTCTCACAGGGGAGGGATATAGAGATAGATTTTTTTTTCTTTTTTTTTTGCAGCGACCTGCAGTTCCAGTCCTTCATGCAATAAGTTTTCAAGCGAGTGCAGCAAGCGCAGGGATAGCAGATTCGAGGGCGTAAGTAAGCAAGGGAGCTCTCCGAACCCGAACATAAAAGAAAACCTTGACTTTCACTTTAAGTAGTTGTTTCACCTAGACCCAGTGCTAGGCTAGACCCCGTAGTTGTAGAAGTCAAAAAAGTGGGAGTATCCGTAACAGTAGTTGTCCCTAACATATTAGGAAAGCAAAGCAGTTACATTTATCTTTCCATTGGAGAAGCACTACCTCGGGTTAACTCAGTCACAGACTAGCCCTATGGAGAATTTGGTTTTCCATTTCGAATTCTTTCGTTCTGCCTGCTCTTTGGAAATATAAGGCCAATAGCAACTGGCTCTTTATTCTTTAACTTGCTACTAGCAATGGAAGTGTTACCTGAGACTGCTACTAGAGAAAGAACCTAATGTAAAGAGAATGAGACTAGCAACTCCTCCTTAAAGAGAACTCCCAATTGGGGATCGACGAATCCACTTCTGTACTATTTAAATAGAAAAACGTACCGGAAGGGAGAACCCAGAAAACAAAACCGCATATAAGCGAACTACCTAATGGATCGAACGTCGAACTCCATCGAAGAGAAATGGCCTGCAAACCCTCTGCCTAAGGATAGAATCTATTACCTTTCCACTCCTGTGACTCTGGGGGAACTACTGGTACTCTTATCCGTTACGCCCTTACGACTCTTGGAAGTCTGCTTTGCTATCTTGGCTAGAAAAAGTTTGCTTGAAAACTCACTTGCGCTTACTTACTTCATTGCCCCTCCGAAAAGGGATATCCCGATTGCCTACTTGATTGCTTCCTAAACAGGATGTGCATTTCTCCTACTCACGACGATGAAGGGATTCGGCAGCGGTAGTTACAGGATCATCGTATAGCTATGAAAAGCATCTAGGAAGAAAGGACCGAGCTGATTCTATAGCTGCCTATTCTGTAACAGCTGATTCTAGCACAACTTCTTCTTCTAAACTTGAAAACACCCTATTTTTCCTCAAAGAGTAAGCTGCACCCTATTCCTATTCTTGCAAAGAAAGAGCTTAGACTCCCCCTGCTACTAGCACTAGCCCTACTACTAGGGAGGGGCGGGTAAGGCAAAAAGCACAGGAAAGATCCGGCGCAGCTTCTTACCCCCTTATTTCTATTCCTTCGCCTCTTCCCGAGAACCTGAAACGGATTCGTGAACAACTGAAGCTTCTGCTTCCTCCCCGATGGTCCGGGCATTCACTCGCGTCTACGATTGTTGGGTCTTCATTCCTTCTTCCTTTCCTTGCTTCTTAACTACTCCAGTCTCTCTTAGCCCAGTCCTGAAACGGTAACTAGAGTTCTAGCATGAACTGGCTATCTTTCAAGACATGGTTGAAGAAAAGGCCAGCTACCCTGACTCCAACGGCGCCTACTCCTTCGCGAAAGCAGGGGATTCGGTCACAGGCTTCTCTAAGAGGATTCGTTATGAGAGAAAGAGAACTGCTCCTTCTTCTTGTCTTAGACAATCTCTCTGTCAACAAAAGCCATTTTGGTCACATTCATTCAACCCTCAACCCCCGGGATCCTACCTTCTTTCTTTTCGTGTAGTGGGACTCCTTCTTCGTCAGTCAGAGACAGCAGCAGATAAGACAAGAGCGACAATCGCTAATGGTTCTGTTATACGAAACTTTCTTTACCCCGGGTATTTCTTCTCATTAGATCTCCTCTTTCTCCGATCTATCTCTGAGGAAGACTGGAGAATCCTGGTATTCCTTTCTTATTTTCCTTATTTTCTTTCTTCTTTGAAGACTTCCTGCTGTAGGGTAGGATTCTACTTTTATTCAAGAGATGGAACCCCCAGAAGGAAATTGGATAGGGCCAGCTACCCCTCTTTCTTTCCTTCGCCTAGGGGCTAGCTAAAGGGTAAGGCCTACTCTTTCTTTTCTTTCTATCCGCCTTGCCTCCGCCCAGCACAAGGATGGAACTAGTATAACTATCAAAGGCAGGATTTCTTGAATAATGGTTCCCTCGCATCTGGATTGTGAAACTAAACTCCAGTACTCAAGAAAGGACTGGATCGGGGAATTCCCCAACCCCGGATCTCATAAGCTAAAAGCCCAATAGTGAAGATCCTTAGACCAACGGTTCCATTCTTCTTGGTGGCTGCTCACGGGGCTTTCCCCTTGCTTAATTGGAAGGTTGTGCTCGACTAACTTCTCGCTTTCCTTCTTAAATGAATGGGCTTGTCAAGCTTTCGTCTCAATTCATATCTAGATTGAATTTCTACTTTTCTCTCCTACCAAAGCTGGTAGCCTCACCTTCTTCCTCTTATCTTATTCTATTTCATTTCGACAGGAAAAGCCGGGAGAATATGAGAAAGAAGAAAAGGAAGAAGTGAGACTCTAACCAGAAAAATAAGAAATATGAGAAAGAAGAGAAAAGAGCCTCTTTCTTTACTTTAGTCAGTGAGTGAATCATGAAAGCGGCGGGCCCAATGAACTCTCCAATCGTGCACCGAAATGGAGCCGGAGAGTCGGTAACTGTCAGATCGCCTACGATCCTATCTGACTAGAGTGAATGGGATATTGGACTATGCTTGGAGGGGCAAATCATGCTAGCAATATGTTTAACACATTTAATTCGTACTCGTCATTGATGTCACGGCCGGGAATCGAACCTGTGCGCCGCTCACTGCCTTTCCTACTAATCTAAGAGTTCAGTTTCAGACCGACAGGTTCTATCTAATTGCAGAACGTAGATAAAGAGAAGAGGAATCCAATTCCCTTTCCTTCTTTCTTGTCTATGGCACCCATCTGGCAAGGCCTAGCCGACCCGACATAATGTCATATACGAACAAGAACCATCCCGGTGGAGTTCTCGTATGGTACGAGAATACACCACTTGAAGCGGCCGAACGATTTCCAGCTTTTCCCTGGTCCGAGTGGCCCATATCAGCGCTCTACTTCTCCAATTTGACCTCGACCTCCGCCTTCGCCGGTTGACTGTCAGGCCTTTCGATCCCGAGACCCAGCCTACCAAGGGGCAGGGGTGGGCAGCGGTTGGGTTCCGACGGACATGGCTGTCCGACGGACTGCGACCCGAGCGTACCTCCGCGCTGAGTTATGGGGTCCTGACACACCTTGAATCGAGGAGCAGCTCCCGAATTGAATGAAGGCTTGCTGACGGTGAGTTCCCGCACCGTGACCTATGTGTTCGCCGCGGCATCGAGCAGCGACTAGGAGCGAATCCCTAGCTTGCTTCCTGGTCCCCGACTTATGAAGCATGTAGTGCCCGCCAAGCACTTAATCGGCGAGTCACATTTCAGGAATGGGATATTGTTCAGTGCCAGCTCATTAGCAAGCCCGTGACCGTATCTCCATAGCCTGGTCACGTGCGACCCGGTGATGATATCGCTCTTCTAGTGGTCCGATTGGTCAGACAGAGGCCCCCCCTCCGTCGTCTTCCATCGTTCCTCCACTGGCACGAAGCCCGGGGACGTGGAGATTGCTCTACAGGCAGTAACAATCGGTTGGTACACTACAGACCCGGCATTAGCTTAGTAGGTCCCGCTCACGACCTGACGCCTTGGGACGTCCTCGAACGATGGATTGAAACAGGCCCGCTTATACCCGTACCGAGGTGAGATTCGGTTTGATTCCCGTTATACGCGATGTGACTCTTGTCCCCATGCCCGGGCATCACGAAGGAAGGGCTGCTGGATTCCACTTTTGATCAATAGGAAGAGGAGGAAAAAAAAGCTTATGATGAGCATCTATTTGAGTCGATCATTTCCAAGATCTAATTCCAGTTTTTTTTATGTAGTGGAAACGCCTTACAATCTGAAGTTTTACGCTTAAGGGAAGAAATGTTCTTGGTAAATGCAGGACTTGGGACCCCCAGAATTTGTATGCAAGATGAGCTTACAGGAGTGCCAATCAACCGAGCCACCAGGTTCACGAATAAAGTGGGATTCCTGGCCGGTGAATCACTGATCAAAGAGCGAGCAGCCACCTGGTTTAAGGATTTGGTGGGATCTACAGATGTAGTGGCCGGTGAACCGCTTCTTCTTCTTCCACGAAAATTCAGACAAAACCGAGCTTGGATGGAACTGAACAAGATTTGGCGAACGAAGAAAAAGAAAAAGGTCAAAGGCTTTATTTTAAAGAAAAAGGTCAAAGTCAAAGGCTTAAAAAGAAAAAGAGGTTATTTAGTACAAGTAGCCATCGCAGGTTTCATTACTTTTTGTAGACGAAATAAAATAAGGAAAAAGATATTGAATGATCGATTCACATTCACCATTAAGAGCATAAAAAGCAAAAGGACGAAGATTGTGTTGAAAAGCGGAAGATCAAACATTGATGAGCGTGACAAAAAAAAAAGAAAATTATAAAATAATAATAATAGCTAGGTGTAAACCGATATGCTAAAATAAGAGATTAAAGGGATAGATAAATCGTAAATATAATTCAGGTTCGAATTCCATAGATAATATGGATAGTATTGTCTATAATGATAGACAAATGAAAGGCTTTCTGAAGCCTTTTTTTTATTCATTTACTTGATATTTTGAAAATGAGTTAGTTGAACTTATCACTCATTGAAAAAAAAAAGTAAACAATTGAATTGGATTCGTTGGAGGGTACCAACAAAATGGAGTGCTAACTCCTTGAATTAATTAATCAACAACATTGCGAAAGCTCATGGGGGTGTATCCGTATTTTGCGGAGTAGGTGAACGTACTCGTGAAGGAAACGATCTTTACATGGAAATGAAAGAATCTGGAGTAATTAATGAAGAAAATATTGCAGAATCTAAAGTGGCTCTAGTCTATGGTCAGATGAACGAACCACCGGGAGCTCGTATGAGAGTTGGTTTGACTGCCCGCGGAATATTTCCGAGATGTTAATGAACAAGACGTACTTCTATTTATCGACAATATCTTCCGTTTCGTCCAAGCAGGATCCGAAGTATCCGCCTTATTGGAGCCCTCTGCTGTGGGTTATCAACCCACCCTTAGTACCGAAATGGGTTCTTTACAAGAAAGAATTACTTCTACCAGGTCCATAACTTCTATTCAAGCAGTTTATGTACCTGCGGACGATTTAACCGACCCTGCTCCTGCCACGACATTTGCGCATTTAGATGCTACTACTGTACTATCAAGAGGATTAGCTGCTAAAGGTATCTATACAGCAGTCGACCCTTTAGATTCAACATCCACTATGCTCCAACCTCAGATCGTTGGCGAGGAACATTATGAAACTGCGCAAAGAGTTAAGCAAACTTTACAACGTTACAAAGAACTTCAAGACATTATAGCTATCCTTGGGTTGGACGAATTATCCGAAGAGGATCGCTTAACTGTAGCAAGAGCACGAAAAATTGAGCGTTTCTTATCACAACCCTTTTTCGTAGCCGAAGTATTTACCGGTTCTCCGGGAAAATATGTCGGTCTAGGAGAAACAATTAGAGGGTTTAAATTGATCCTTTCCGGAGAATTCGATAGTCTTCCTGAACAGGCCTTTTATTTGGTAGGTAACATTGATGAAGCTACTGCGAAGGCTACGAACTTAGAAATGGAGAACAACTTGAAGAAATGATCTTAAGTCTTTGTGTATTGACCCCGAATCGAATTGTTTGGGATTCAGAAGTGAAAGAAATCATTTTATCTACTAATAGTGGGCAAATTGGTGTATTACCTAATCACGCGCCTATTGCCACAGCCGTTGATATCGGTATTTTGAGAATACGCCTTAATGACCAATGGTTAACGATGGCTCTGATGGGCGGTTTTGCTAGAATAGGCAATAATGAGGTTACTGTTTTAGTAAATGATGCGGAGAAGGGGAGTGACATTGATCCACAAGAAGCTCAGCAAACTCTTGAAATAGCAGAAGCTAACTTGAGGAAAGCGGAAGGCAAGAGACAAATAATCGAGGCAAATCTAGCTCTCAGACGAGCTAGAGCACGAGTAGAGGCTATCAATGTGATTTCGTAACTATAACCAGTTGGCGGTGCGCCCGAATAATCAAAAAAAAACTTCTGTATAAACAGAACTTCTGTTTATACACCTTATTTTTTTATTCTTATTCTGCCAATTGAATAGAATCATAAATGGAATCGGATTCTATCTAATACAACGAAAAATTTTTAAATTCAAAAATGAAATAGAATGGGATCAAAAATCAATAAAATTAAGGCGGATAGAAAAACTTATTAGATACCATGGATTCGGATATTAAATAAGTTATACCTACTATTGGATTTGAACCAATGACTCCCGCCGTATGAAAGCAATACTCTAACCACTGAGTTAAGTAGGTCATTTAGAATCAAAAAGAGAAAGAAATGGAACCCGTCACATCGATCGATTATAAATGTAATATTCTTTATAAGCAATACCGATCAAAGAGATAAAAGAAATCGGATGGTGGATCATGTAATATTCATCTTGACAAGAAATTCATTATCGACATGATAAAATAGATATCACAAGCAAAAGGGCTATAGCTCAGTTAGGTAGAGCACCTCGTTTACACGCGCGCCGATGTTTTTTCAGAGGAGTACATTATGGAATCAAAAAACTTATTGAGAAGTTGATGTCTTACTCCATGACTTTTAGGGAACAAGAGAACAATAGCCTGACAAAAGATTCGGTCCAATTTAGGTGCCCTTTTAGATTTTAGGCAACCAATAGAACCCATTATTTATTTAAGATTATTATAAGGGGAATACTCACTCTGCTAGGCATAATGAGTATAAAGACCTCAAAAAATAATTTTTTCGTCCTATCTTATGAACTTTAAGGTGTATGAAGTTTCATATTGGATTATTTAAGTAAAAGGGGGGCGATGGAGACTTCATTTAACTTAGGTTGATCTAAGCCAAAAGCAAACCTACGTCAGGATAACCTTCTTTGAAACACTTCGGTAGTGCTCTCAGATCGGAATCCAAATAAGAAATCAGAGCACATGGAGCCATCTTCTTATCTTCCTGTCAAGAGAATTATGGTAGACTAACTGATTCTTTATATCAGTTAATGAAAGAGCCCAATGCAAAAAAATGCATGTTGGGTCTTTGAAACAGTTCGAATCATTTTGATAATAATCAGTTTGATCTGTTTTACCGAGAAGGTCTACGGTTCGAGTCCGTATAGCCCTAAAAAAAAAAGGAATAAAATAAGAATAGTTGGCCAAGAGCCCTTGTAATTGTCACTAGTTGTCTTCTCTCTATCTTGTTACTGGTCTCCGGTCACTCAACTAATCTACTTGACAAGTCTTGCCTGGTCTCGACACCCGGGTCAGCCTATTTTATAGCCTGGTCGTATCTTGGGTCCATCGCTAACGGAAAAGCAGTTGTTTTCTATAAGTCGATTCCAAGACCTTTTTTTTCGATTGGGTATGATATTTGCCCTACTCGATGAGAGTACCGCTTGCTAACGAAAGTAGTTTGTCTACTAGCTAAAGTTTCCTCTATCTTCTGTTCTGCTTGGCTTGCAACAAAGAGCTTGACTTTCAAGTAGTACTTCCCGGAACAATCAAAGAAGTAGCTTTTCTTCGAGTGCCGAAACTGTACGCATCTCCCGACACTTCACTAACGGTTTTCTTTCTCTAAGCTAAGTCACTTGAACAAAGACCTTCTTACCTTTAGGGCTTTCCCGACTGCCTTCCTTCAGATTCAAAGTCTCTAAGTGGCGCTTCCCCTCTGCCAATAGTACCTCAAGAGATCTAATAAGTATGCCCTACCCTAAGGCGAGTTCGAATAGCCGAGCAAGGGACGGCCCCACACGAGTAATGGCTACGGCCCCAGCTAGGCGATAAAAACTGTCTTAAAATATGTCTTGCTGTTATGAGCTGTAAGCCCCCAGATATCCCCACCAAGGCCCGGCCCCTACAGGAAGCCACTTGAACGAAAGTTCAAGAGAAGAGAGGAGGAAGCCACTTTAGCCGAAAGTTCAGGATAGAAAAGCAACTTGACCGAAGGTTCAGGATCTGCAATTGAAGAGAGCGTCAAGCGAGGAGATGAAGAATCAACAGAATCCACAGCTGCTGCCACCGTTGCCTCTGATCTCGCCAACAGAGGATGAAATTCATATCTAGTTCCGTACCGTAAAGTAAAGTGAATTCCGTGTAGTCACGTGTAGGAAGGGCCGAAGCCGAACAACCTGACGCGCGTAGGCTTTTAAGCCGTATCTCCTTGATTTGCTGGCTATAGGAAAGGTGAAGAATGGGCTGTAAACACAAGAGACCATAAACTACGGTTCTGTATGTATGGAGAGGGAGACAGGGTGGAAGGTGGTCCAAATAGGAGAGCAGCTTTTTTGCCCACTTCTCTTACTGATGTGGCATTTTTCCTTCTTTCAAGGAGGTTTCGGTTTCTTTTTCTCCTCGTCTGTATTAGTCACCTCTGTTGGTTCTTCTTCGATAGCATCAATAAAACTATTGGAAAAGATGGTAGAATAATCGGCTTCTTGCACAAGCCCAGCCCGTCAAAGAGGGCATTCGATAGCATCCTCTTCTGGGCATCTAGATCGATTCCTAAGACCCTCTTATGCGCTACGTCCTACTCCTACTGCTGATAGATGCGTCGACTCGCTTGACTGCTTTCCTGTCTCAACAATAAGATAAGAAGGGAAATCAGTCCTGCCTAATTTCTTATCCTCCGTATAGTCAAGGGCGTATTTTCTGTATTCTCTCCCCCTTCTCTGTGCGCACCGGTAATTCCTTCACAGTTCAAACTCCCTTCGACTGCTAACTCTTAGCAATATCCTTTCTTATATACTTGCAGTTCAGTTCCAAGCCTTACCTTAGGGCAATGATAAGATAAAGAACCGCTCCGCACCTTCCCTATGTGCAATGCAAGAAGTTCCTTAACAACTCACTAGCATCCTCCTATCTAATAGATGTGTCAAAGAGCGTATTCGTCGCAAACAAAACAACCTATTCAACTAGTTGCATTCTGTAAGAACAAGAGCGTATTTTCTGCATCTTCGATTTCCTGGTATTCAAAGGGGCTACGCGGCCAGAAAGAAAGAAATCCTGCAACCCGAGGATATTGTTAAAGCATAGTTTCACCCTGAGCAATGAAGATAGGGAACTTGCCCAAACCAATAGCATGATTACAAAAGCATACGCTTTGTTCTTACGAAGACTAACCGGGAAGGATGGTTTGCAAGGAGGTCTACTGGCAGAGCAGAACCTCAGGCCCTACTACCAAAGGACAATATCCGCCGAGCCTTGATACAATCAAACGAGGATTCATACAGCATTCCTACGAAAGAAAAGAGACTATGAAATCCGGGATTCCGAGTTAAGGACGAGCGAAGGAAGACATATATACCCCTTAACGGAATGCAAGCCATAGCCTCTCCAGACAATCACTTACCTTACCGAAGCTACAAACGAACAAGAGGAGGCCAAATACGAAGGTGCAATGGCTACAACGGGGAAGGATCCTCCCAGCAAACACTGTTCCCTCAAAAGGCTTTCTCAGCCGACGATGGAAGCAAAAGATGACTCGACCAAAGCCGTTCCCAAAGTTATTAGGGAGAAGTTCCCTTAACTGAATGAAAGTCACAGCTAAGTTTCCTAATCCAATCCACATGAACCTTAACAACTTAACCACTAATGATTGAAAAATTGCTAAACCAAGACTCCTTAGCGAACAAGAATTTCCTTATTTGATGCAAGATTCTATACACGTACCAGTTACGCGAACCAGCTCCATCATCCACATCTCATATGCCATTGGCGGGGGTCCCATTCGTCATGTGCCCTTTTACGGGATCCCATTCCCAGTAAGTAGACTTGAACCCATACCCTTGATTCCCGCCTTGAGCCTCAGCCCGAAGGACCAAAGGTTGCTGTTTGGTCTGGATAAGCAGGCAGGGACAGGCTCCTCGAGCAGATACCATTACAATGGAGAAGCTCATCTTCCCATTACCGGCGGAGAACTCAAGGGCTCCAAACTCCTTAGGTCTTGTTTTGTAAGCTTGAAGCTTTGAAACCTGTCGAGATTAACCTCCACTAACCTAAGCTTACCAGATCAAGTAGATCACTACCGAAACCCGTACCGTACACGCTGCTTTCTCGGCTTCGCCTCTTTCTGACAACGCCGACCCTCCCCGTACGCTTTGAGGGACTGAGCCTTCGGATCCCACCTTATTGGTATTGGTCTTCTTTCCGCTGTCGCTGAGAAATGCCCTCCTTTTGGCTTCGCCTTGTGGTCAGAACCGAGACAGATGGTTTTGGTGACATTTCTATTCTGTACCAAAACCGCCTTATCAGTGGATCTCTCTCCGTCCTATCGTACCTCTAGCAAACAACAAAGATGAACTTCGAGCTGCTGAACCGGGCATTGAACAACGGTATATTGTTTTTCTGCTTGTTTTGGAAGCTTGAAACGACAGACAAGTGGTGACTATGAGACGGCTTGCTACTGAGCTTCTTGTGTTCCATCTTTCTTTATTGTGGGGTCCGCGCAACAAGAGCGCTTCCTCTTTTTCTTTGCCACCATGAGACGTCGCCTTCACTGGTTCTTGGGGGTTGGAATAGTAGGCGAGCTTCCCCGCCTTGTTCTCTGCGGTCATTCTCGCTGTCCTTGCTGGGACAGCCATTAAAGGGTTCGTAGATTGCTATCGGCTATGATGAAGTGCTTTTCTTAATGAGGAGTGAATTTCAAAGAAGGAGATTTTGAAAAAGGGCAGATCAGAAAGACCGCAAATGTGGACCAAGTCAGTACATTGCAGTCAGCAACTCCGAATCAGAAAGGAGTCAACGCCAGAGGGCAGGCACAGCCGGTCGTGCAGCCTGTTATGCAGCCTGTTCAGCCAGCGATTCAACCGCTTGTATTACCAGAAACCGGCAGTTCAACAGAATACTTCAGCCAACATTGTCAGGCATCAGCAGGTTCATCCGTCCAGTTTGATCACCAAGCATTATGTAAACAGACCAGAGAATGGAAATTCTTCGGTCCAGGAACCGCTTATTGTGAGAAAGGCTCAAAGCATTACTACAGTGGAAGTACAAAGGCCGATAGAAGCACCCACATGTCAAGTACAGTCGATGGTTGAAGACAGGAACCTCCAGAAGCAGACGGCAGCATGCGTGTATGATGACATCTTCGACGAAGACTCCTTTTATTTTTAGATAAAGCAATACATTGTTCCACTTGAGAAGATGAAGGCCAGAAATGCACCATCAACCACAGTACAATCTCCACCGCCATCAGCATTGCCATTTCCGCATAATTTGGTGAATCCGGCCTCCAAGATCATAAAGTCTCCGCCACCATCCGAAGTTCCACAGCCACGGGTTATCATTCCGCCATCCAGCGTGTCGACGAAAGAAGCTTGAATTTCAATGCAAATTATAGCAAAGTTAGAGACCCTCATTGTACTGGTGGTACTATCCAAGTAGAGAGGATTCCCAATGTTGCTTCCTAGGTATTCCATTCCTTCCGGTGTCCACAGAACCAGAGGAACATTATCAAACTTAACCCATATTGGGATACTAGCAAAGCTGCTTTTGGAGAGATGCTCTCCCGGTTGGTTGGCATTTCTTAAGAATCAAAAGCTTCCCAGCTATATGGTATGGTCCTACGCCTAGGACAGCATTGCAATTTTCTTCACTCCTCAATTTAAAAACATAGAAGCCATTATCAAGGAGCATGACATCTTCAAGAGCTTGCTCCCAAGTCTTATAAGCCCATTCTTTCACAAGATTCAAAGGGAGTGCTCGGTCAAGGAAATACCCTACCACAACATTTTTCCATCTCTTATAGCCTATTTCTGTAATCCCATTAGGTATGTTAGCTGGGCTCGGGCATTGATCGATAGTACACCTTTCTATTCCTATTCATTTTCTTTATTCCAATTTGGCTGGTTCACCCGCATTGGAAGTCTCGGATGAAGCTCAGATATTTCACCAGAACATGAAGTGCTTAGAAAACACATTTCATAGGGTTGCCGGACCCTAGAAAGAGTGAGAAAATCAGTTGACTGGCTCACGTAGTACTAGATAGATACTTGACTTCCTTCAGAGAAATACATTCCCTAGAAAATGACTGACTCTCATGGTTCGCTACTGACTTCCTTCAGTGAGGACTTACCGATCACTCCATTGGAACTTCGACTGATTCTGCCACAGAACTAATCCCGTGCCAAGTGGCTCAATAGACTCTCTCTTTACCTTCCCCATCTGACCCACTCCTCCTTCTGCGGAATCCCCTTTCTAACTAGACTCGTGCAATTTCTAATCAGTGGCTTCCTTCCTTGAGATATCGCCCATCGCCTGAGATGGAGCCTAGCTTTCTGACTGGGCAAGCAGAATGTTGTCCCCAATTCTCCTTCCCTCAACAAATGCCGTTTGCTGCTTACATCCGCGGTGGGGCAGGACTGGCTTGATCCTATTGGCAATGATCTTGGAAACGTGTTCAGTTCTTTATATCACCCCTCGTCCTTTTTGCTTGCTTTATGGTGCCTACTAGTCGATCAGTCCAATCTTATCTGCGTTCATCCCCCGCTGCTTGTTCTGCTTAAGATTTTGAGGTTCTCTATCTCATATAAAAAATGGTACCAAGAATTCTTATCCATAGCGTTCTAAAATATGTTATAAAAGAAGTCAAACTTGGTATAACATATTTTATCTGACAGAACGCCATTTCTAAGATAAGAGATAGGGTACTCCTTCTAAGCTTCAGAAATCGATTCTGCCTCTATTTCCGAGCGAGCCAAATGCAAAGAACCCAAGTGAGTAGATCTGGTTACCTTTTCTAATACGTAATACGAGGAGGCAATGAATATGGAATGGTTGTATACCGAGGCAATGCTATTCTTCTTTTCAGACAAAAGCCTATTCTTTATGGTGTGCCAGTTGTTGATCATAATCCCTAAAGAGGTGACGGGGGCGGAAAGTCAATCAGATAAGATAAGAAGATAAGGGACAAGAGATAGCGATTCCGTGGTTCGGCGGGTAGAGGAGATCATTTCTACTTTCGATATACTTCACCGCGTCCCACCTAGTTGGACCGGAATGGACTTGTTCCCCCGGAGAAGACGGAGAGGCCTAACAAAGGGCCTGATCAACCAAAGACTGACGGAAGAGGTTTTTATTCCTAACAGGCTAATTGAACAGGCGCCGAAAGCAACTGTACCGACGCGGTTCAGAAGCTACAGCCACTTAATTGACAGATGAAGGTCAGAAGCTTCCCCTATCAATCAGGGGAGGGACTAGATTGTTAAGTTTAAGAAATCCCTGACCTACTTGACTTGTTCTACCTGACGCCATTGTCCGATCTGGATTTGAAGGCAGGTGGGCTTGAAGTCAAAGAAAGAAAGCAACTGGAGTTGAAAGAATGGGGCCTTGATTATCTATTCTATCCCGCAAGGCCGAGATTAGTGATTCTCGTCGCTAAGCGAAGACTCTAACAGAACAGAGTAGCGTACCAAACCAAAGGGCAGTCCCGTCGGATCAAAGGAAGGTCAGACTAGCAACGGACGAAGCGGGTGAAGAGCTTAGGTATAGAAAGGGACAAAGAGCTTAGCCGCCAAGCGAAGGGGCAAAGAGGCTAGGAGCCGAATGGCCACTTGACTATCTACTACTAGAATAGAATAATGAGTGTGATAGCGCCAGAAGAGAAGCTATCAGCAACTGTCACACCAGAATGAGCTGATCGGGTAAGCACGGAGAAAGCTTGCATTGAAAAGAAAGGGGGCAGCTAGAGGAGAGGAGAAGCCTTCACACCCCAAACAGTTGAGGGAAGAGAGGCGAAGCCAAGGGGCACGAAAGCAAGTGTCAAGTGTAGGTCTCCCATTCTTCCCCTGAAACCGGCATGGCTACAGTCAGACAGTCTAGATAGAAGATAAGGGTCGAAAGAAGAAAGTCTAGACTTTTCTCTTTTTCATAGTGAGAGCTGTTTGGTTATTAGTCACTTTTCTCGCTCCTCAAGAAAGACGGCTAGAAACTTCCTATTAGGAATGGCTTCCTTTCAGGTTGTGTTGTTACAGACCAGACTGTTCTAACAGGGCAGGGGAGACGGAGAAGTAATCTCATACAGTACAGCTATGATCGGGCAATAGCGCAGATAAGATCAGACTGAATGTGTGAAGGATATGGTTCTGGTTCTCTTCTGTCCCGTTCCTTCAATCAAAGAAGATGACATGCCCAGGGCTAGTGCCAGCGCATAGTCAGAGTCTTCCCTGCGTGCCTAACATCCACTTCTTCTAGTCGAGTGCCTTGCGGCGCCTTTAACCATGAGAGAAGGCGATACCGAAGAGAATAACTCAATGTCACTGGCTACTCCATCAACTCAATTTCGTTGCGTAAGTGAGGATGCCAGTCATCATAGTCTGAACTTGAAATCTTTCGTAGGCTCATCTCGTCGATTGGCATTCCGATCCTGGTCATTCATAGTTCATAGATAGTCGGCACTTTTAGTCATAGGCTAGCGCCCATTCCTGATAGCCGCAGCTCTGCCCCTTCCCTATTCCATTAAAGAATGAATGGGAATTGATCTGACAACGGCTGGGCAAAATCCATCTCTTTCCATCTCTATTTTCGCTAAACTTGCTTGCTTTCATGAAGCCGACCTTAACAGACATCTCTTCCATTTTCGTAGATGGTCCGGTGAATCAATTAAATTAGATGCCGCTTACCTAGATGCGGTGCTTGTCCCTCGAAGCGAAGGTAAAGACCAAGACATTGGTGATTCTTAATCTGACCGCACTTCCCTCAGGTCGAACGGCTATCGATCCTGGCCCGATGAGAAAAGGGTTGAACTCATGCTTGCCTTAACCTCTTAGCGAAGGAAATCGGTGTGCTGATTGGCTCGGGTCATTTAGGTGTGCATGTCTTTTGTAATTCTCTAGATGGGATCCTTGACCTGCTTCAGCAGGATGTTGTTGGGGTTGCCATGCCCCGGTTTGTTCGCCTGTAGTTGTTGTTTCTTTTTGGCTTTTTATTTTAGCCCCTTAAAAAGATCGCTTTTCCCTCCTAAGTGAGAGTTCAATCCTGCCAGTTGATCATTTTCCCCGTCTTTTTGTTCATCAATGCTTTTCCACTCGGCGACGTCCATTTCAATCTTTCAAGTTTTTAAAACCCCTGGATTTTTGGCTAGAAGCCCCTCTCCTTGGGAGCCAGTCTCCGTAAGTGGCATTCCTAGTAGCAGTAGAAGTACCTCTTAGGAAAGCGCTTGTTGTCACCGGGAGAGAAAATAGAATATCCGGATGTGAAAACGGCCTGAAAAGGTCTAATTTCAATTACTTTGACCATTGGTCGGTTCGGCCTAAGGAGTGTGCTGGCACTATCAGTAGTCAAGACGAAGAAGTCGGGCTAAGGACTCTTTACCCTCGATTCTTAGCATCTCAAGGAGACGATCCTCTGGAGAAGAACATCTGAAACTCTATCTCTTGAAATGAATACCCCTTCCTTGGCTTATGCCATTTACCTGAACAAGCAAAGAAAGACTTCAAAGAAGGTAGGAACTTACTCCTCTTCTCCTTCGATACGTGCCTGCTACTGCAGCAGCTAGAGAGGTACGGATTCGGACATGGGAGCATTAGGAAGATTCTTTATAGCTTATGTGATTCACTCCTTAAATTAAATAAGGTAGTTGGCTTACTTGCTTTTGAGAGGACAGGTTGTTTACGAAGAGAAGACAGACGCAAGACTCATCCCGATGGATGCGAGACAGCAGAGGATGTGGGAGCTTTCTTTCCCAGAATAGAAGAAAAAGAGATCAGCAACTTTGACTTAGCCCAAGCAATGCCCTTGGGATTACTATTAATAGGTTCCCAAGTAACCCCTTAGCTATCCCCAGGTGGTGGACCAAGCAGAGCTTTGGCCCTCGCTAGCGTTATTCCTCCGATTCGGTTTGGGGCTCAGAGTAATGTATTTATTCACTATCAGATAATAGTTGTAGTCCTTTAATTTAAAGAAAGAATCCTGGAAAGAAGCTCTTTTTCTATAGGGGAAATTCTCTCTAAGTCGAATCGGTGGAATGCCCTGCTTCCGGCTAAGTATACAGAGTTGGGTTCGGGCGGGCTTCTTTCTTTCCCGGAACCGCCGTCCATACATTGCCCATATACGATGGACCAGCAGTTCTTAGACTTCATAGACGGAGAGCCTTTGCTTTGTTATATATCCAAGAGGGTCCGGCCATTCCACACGCTGCCTAGAAGAGGCATGGTTTTTCTTTTAGTTAGTTAAAAGAGAAAAAGGGATGATGGGTGCTTTTTTATAAATAAATAGAAGAGATGAAGTCCGTCATTTAGAGAGAAGAGATGGCTTTGGAGGAGAAAGGAGCGGGTCTCAGATCTTTTGCTCCGCCTTACAGCCTTAGTTTGCACCGTTTTTCTTCCTCACATGGACTAATAACAGGTTCCGAATTAGTTGTCCGAAATAGATCTGGTGCTCTCTCTTCCCCTCTAGTAGTGCTATTCTCGAATGAATGTAAGAGCTTTTCCAACCTCTTTCCCTTCGATACGTGCCTCCCGATCGGAAAGGAAGGAAGTGCCACATCTGTGTCAATTGGATGCTTCCTGTACTGCTGCTATTGCCCAAGGATTCTAAACCTTCGATGAGGTGAAGGCACGTATTCGGATCTCACCTTTCATTGATAGTTACCCGTCTCCATCCAGAGAGCTAGCTGTTAGTCTTTCTCGACCCGCTATCTTACTTGAATGAAAGAAAGAGAAGAATCATTATATTTTAATGTACAAAGGCCATTACTCGATGGTATCCGCTCATGGATGGTAGTTGACTGATTGGAGTCAGTTTCAGTCTTTCTAGTAGTTGGAGTTTGTGGAACAAGTTGTAGAGATCCCATCGTTTCTATGTGGAGAATCCACACCAGTAAGAAATAGCTTTAGTTGTTGGTGGAAGTGACCTAGATATTTTTATAGGTCCTTGCCCCTTTCTTTTTCTTCCGCTAGGTAAGTTGGGAAGTCCTTAATAAGGCAGGGGAAGTCGAGTCCCTTATCTTCGCCTCGATCTGCGCTTTCACTTTCGCTTTAAAGAAAGAATCGCTGAAGACAGATTCTTTTTATCGGTTGAGTAAGGGCGAATTGCTCCTCTTCTTTATTCTGTAATACCGATAGTGATACGACCAACCTCAAGCGGAAGTAGTTCGGAGCGTCTCTTTCTGTGCTGTTATGATTCCATGATCTTCTCTGAGGTAGACCTGCTTATCTACTCTAACAGTTCGCCTTCAGCTCACCTTGGATACTCCAACCCTTGGTCAAACACTTGAAGATAGTCCTATCAACACGAGCTATTGTCCTTTGATGCTGGATACGCTGGTGTAGATTTCTTTTCTGTAATTGGATTAGAATAATATAAGTAGTGCTAAAGTCGATGCGCTAAATGAGAGTTCGAGGTGGGATGAGTAAATTAGCTCGAATTGATTAGTGCATCTGCTTCTATTTTCGTAGTGAATCATAGCGACTCGTCCCGTGTCAATAAGGTCTGAGGAAGGCTATGAGCCAGGATTAAAGCGCCTTTTGCTCATGGTCCGAGGGACGAGGGAAGTGGAATGGCTTAGTACGCGCCTGCTTTTGAGAGCCTTTCTGCCCTGAGGAGGCCTCATTTCTGGGGCATCCAGAAAAGCCATCCCATTCAAGCCTATCGGGTTCCTTTATTTGAGACTCTTTCTCCTATGGGGATGATGTGCGCATGTTGGCTACTCCGCTTGAGTAGTGCGTTCACTACCAAAACTGATTAAAGATTAAGGATTTTGTACTTACAAAGGTAAAGGTTCACGTCTTCGTAACTAATCAAAGCATTGGAATGAAACCGTGGGCTTACAGGTATAGATAGCTTGGTTTTGGAATAGATAACACCTTCCTAAAGAGTCGGTCGGGGTGGGCTAAGCTAATCAGCAGGCTTATTCAGACATGCTTATGGGCAGTGGGCAGATAGCAGATATTGATTCAAAACTCTTCCTTAGTGGCTTAGCCGACCTACCTTCGTTGAGGAGCTACAGACTTTAATAAACTGCCATAGCTTGCCGCTACGCCCCTGACGTTCTAACAGCTATCTAGTTCTACCAGCTAGAAGCCGGAGATGGTCTCAGTCAGCTAATCGGAAGGCTTATCCGCACATGATAGCGGCATTCTGACCTAAAGGTAAAGGGCGGGCCTTACTTCAGTAAATTAAAACGTTCGATAGAAGCCCCCCACGGAGCGCTAAGAAGCAAGGGATATTCACTCAGCAGAAAGGGCTGCTACGTTAAGAACCTCGCCTTATCTAAGTGTGCTAGGGCCATTAGCCCACTCACTCCCCTTTTCTTTTTATGTGCAGCCTCTCTCTTATTATACGATGCATCTGATTCACTGTCAAGGACCGTCTATTCACCAAAAGAAAGAGCTTAAACGGCTCAAAGACTAGGAGCGGATACGATCACAGTAAAGTCAGAGGGTTTCTTCCCCTTCATGTGCAGCTCCTTCTCTAAGACATTTGGCATCTGTCTTATCTGTCACCTCTTTTACCCTTTGAACAGCAACCCGAAACAGGCATACAAGCAGGTCAGCTGGTCACCTCACTTCTTTGTCTGCTCTGGCAATCAAAGGAAGGGGCAAAAAGCTTTCCTACGGTCACTGTCTTTGAGTATGTATAGAATAGGAAAGCAGGCAATCGGGCTTGACTTTTTAGCCAGTTTATACAGTCCGACATCGTGAATTCACATAGAGTAACCTACTTCTCTTCCGTAGAAGACCAAAGACACCATTCTTTCTCCTTGTCCTTGAGTCGATTCATTCCGCGTTGGATGAGTCTAATTCGATGTCGAAATCGAATATATAAATTAAAAAAAAATTCGAATACGTCCTAAACGAAAGAGAAAAAAGAGTTTACGAGCAAGCCAAATCCCTGTTAATGAGTCACCATTACTAATAAGTCAAGAATAATCCAAACCTTCCTTTCCTCTTCTTTTTCTACCCTTTCTTGATCTAGCTTTCTGACTAACTGAATAGACAAGAGACCTGGATCCCAATCCTTAGCGGTTCCTCTAGGTGAAATATTCCTATCCATCTCATGATCATCACTATGAAGAAGGAGCTCTCCCATAGCATAGGGTCTCTTTCGAGAACCTCTGTTCTAGTGAAAGCAAAGCCCATTTCCTCCATGGCTTATATTTATATAGAAAAGTATCTAAGCCTATTATATTAAAGGTATATTAAAGGAGTCCTAATTAGACTCCTCTCTTCAAAAGCCAGAAGGAATCTCAAGGAATAAGCCCTCCGTAGGGCTTACCAATGTAACTGGCTTAGATGGCATTTTAACAGTTCAATGCTTCCCGCTTTAATAAGATATTCAAAATACCTTAGTCTTAGTAATCACTTTACAAAGGCCAAGAAAAGAAATCTCTCCCAGGTAAAGAGAACTCCTAAAAGGCTTACCGGTCAAACCCCCAAAAAGGGAGCTCGCATGCCCCTAGCTGCCCGGAAAGGAAACTAAAGACTCAATAGCAATTCGCTCAAAGGTAGAGTGACTCCATTCAAGGGACCGAAAGCAATAGAACGATTTTCTTACTTATCTCTTATCTTATATCTTAGGGCAGCAGCAATCTTTAGATAGCTCTATAGGTATATCCTACTTGGGAGAGCTCTTTGAATACACCACCACGACGAAGGCCGGTGAGAGTGGGACTCTTATTGACACTGGGAATACTGCTACGAAAGCTGCTTCAAGAGAAGTAGGAGAATATCTAGAGATTGCTGGAAAGAGACTTCTAGCCAGGTTTGCTCACATTCCCGGAGCTCCTTCGTACGGCTTAAGGGATAGAAGAAGAGGTGTTTGCAAGAAAAGGTTTGACATTCTCATCCCCACGAATCAGGAAAGCGTGCCTGGAACTGAGTACGGCTAACCGCTTCTTGCTAACAAAGTTGTCCAATTCAATGAATGTGTTTGCGTCCTCTCTTCTTAGTCTACGATTATCCCTGCTCTTCCTCAGATGTGGATATCTTTACCTGGTCGAAAGTAGAAATGTGTGATTGGCTTCGTCCCGGCCTTCAATAAATAGCAGTTGATTCGTGAATACCGTATTCCATAGTTGCCAAAGAGGCCTTTTCTTCCTCACAGCGCATTCTCTGCTCTAGCACACCGGAAACTCTCACAGTAAGAGTGGATAGGCTTACACCGGTGGCAGAGATCGAACTAAAGGCAAAAGTTGGAACCGGCTAACTAGATCCAATGAAGATAGTTTCTGTTGTTGACTTCCACCCTAGGGAAAGGCCTTAGAGTTAGCCTGCTCCTCTTGATTCATAAGCAGTCCACCATCTCCTTACTTCCGAAGACGACGGGTTCTTTCCTTCGCCTCTTCTCTAAGCATCCAGGGCACAGTCTCAAGGCTTTGAAGGAAAGGTTCACTTCGGCTTAGATTCCGATTCCGGGTCTTTCTTTTAAACCTCTTCCATGCCACCCTCTTGAAAAGCAGTTGTCCAAGTCAACGAAGAGGAAAGACGCTTTATATACCGACCTTACTAGTGCCTTTTTTCACCCTCCCCTCCCTGGCATCTTTGACAGATGTCCATACTCTCTCAAATCATGAACATGGACCCTCTAGTTAAGTTATGGCGTACTTTGCTGACCGTTCAAAGGACCATTGGAAATCCGATATCGAGATGTCTTTAAGCTGGGTGCTGTGAAATCGAATTGATGTGGCACTTTTTTTAATGGGTTGGGGTTCAGTGTCTCTCTCTATATAAAGGAGAATGTTCAAAGCGGGGTAGAGGAAAATCATCAGGCTCATGACCTGAAGACTTCATCATGTCCCCGCCTACTCACTGGATAGGATATGGTCTGTGTGCCGCGAGTGCTCCGTCTTTCTTTACTTAAAAAAGGAATTGATAGTCTTCAGGCTCAAGGCGATAGGCCAGTGACTATCTAGCCCCGGAGTCTTTCTCTCCGTCAAAGGAACTCTTTCTTGAACAAGCACGGCGCTATCAGGACAAAATCCTAGCAGAAGCAGAAAAAGAGGAGTGATTGTGGTCTTCGATTCGAATTCGATTTCGGTCTTAGTCTCAGTGTGGCTGATCATGCTCGGCAGACCAGCGTCCCATAATTCATGGTGATGGTGGGCGAAGATCTATAGTACTTTCCTTACTACCATGGTAGCATGAGCGTTCGCCTTTAGTAAGGAATAGCATTAGATCAAGGTAGCGCTATCTTATAGCATAAGATAACCAACCATTGTTTACCTTACCATTTAATACGTTTTTCCAAAAATTCCTTAGACTGAGATAGCATGGTGAGCCCTTATAACTAAAGATCTATAGCTGAGTATAGTTGAGCCCTTGGAAGCTTTATAGCATAGCCTTTTATAGATATAGAGGAGCTGCTCGCCTGGTCGCCGAAAGCCCTCGTCGGTAGCCATGGTTAAGCAAAGGCTTCTATGGCTCTAAGGTAGTAGACTTGGCCGCGCATGAGATGTTAGCCTTTAGACCTTCCCCATGGACCGGGGCTAAGGGCCTAATTATGTTCCGCGTCGTCTTAGTCTTATCGCCTGACTATTTTATTAGTATAGAAAGAACGGGAGCCGGGCTTCTTCTAAGGCGAACAGCCCTATAAATTACGTAATGTTATTAATTTTCGTATTCATGTTTTTTTCTGCATAAAAGCAGCGTCTATTGGGTCTTTGTGGTGGTTGATAGATTCTCTTAGAACCAGGGCTCCCGTTTTTCGTATTATTCTTTCTGAAAGGAAGTAGTGAGAAACCACGGAGTTCCGGTTAGCATAACGTCCGATCGAGACAATAAATTCATGAGTCATTTCTGGAGGACGTTATGGAGGAGGGAACCGGCTTGCGCTTCAGTAGCGCCACCCACAAAGGGATGGTTAGATCGAGATGGTTGGTGATTTGTTGAGGAGCCTGGTAAACGGCAAGCCGAGACGCTGGGAGGTGGCAACAGCTGAGTTTGCTTATCCAAACTCGGTGAATAGAAGCACTGAGAGATCGCCGGAAGACCAGAGGAATGAAAGAGTTGGCTCCGCCCGTAATAAGATAAGAGGAAAACTGCTTGGATATCAATGACTTTGCTAGGGTCGACTGCACGCAGAGGTGCGTGAGGGGAAGCAAAGCAAGGATAGAAATGTAAAGCCACGCTGGAGAGCGCAGGAGTTTGAGGTTGGTGATGAAGTGTGGTCCTGATAAAGGAAGACAGGCAGAGAGACGCGGTCAATTGCGGCAGCGAAGGATTTTGCCATTTGTATCAAGCTCAAACTTCCTTCTTGCATGCGTGCCCCCCCGGAAGCTAGAATAAGAGGTCAAAATGGATTGTTAGCGTACTCAATCAAACGGGTGATTTTCTACCCGACTACGGATCTCACACTACCCGCTATAAAGTCAGCATCCATAACCCCAAATGCTACAGGAATACCTGTATTTGGCCATTTGCGATCGAAACAACCTAGGAAAGTTATTGCCTACATAACCTACTCTTCATACCAAGAGAGCCAGGTATCAGATCACTGTAGTTCGAAGACCCCTTTTGTTAAACCAGTTCCTGTACTCTTTTTGAATGAATTCCAGCTAGTAAAGTAATCTGGTAGAAAGGACCCACTCGCCCGCTCTCCCCTCGCCTAGAAGCTTCCAAACCCCAGGCATTGGCCATTAAAAAAGGACCAGCGCCGTTTATTTCACGGTAAAGGCAGGCCACACAAGCGACGTAGGTCTTCATTAGTGAAATGCTTATAGAATTTCCTATAAATGGAGGATTGGCGTTGGTGTTGAGTTAACTCTTGCAGAAAGGAATTCAGCTTCCTCTCTATGTGCTTGCGCTGAACAGCATCTCCGGGATTATCTACGGAGGCAACCTTCGCTTGAATGAAGGCGTCGGCTTCCTGCCTTATATTTTCATATGGCGAGACTTCCATTATTCTCGCGATATTCGGTTCCTGAATCATTAGATTGAAAAGTTTCTAATAGGCCCTTATTTTCCAAGACCCTCAATTCTATCTCTGTTCCATATTTGAAAAAAATGGTCAACGTTGACCGCTTGATCAAAATGCTCGCGCACAAGCCGTTCGTAATCACCGGGGTGAAGCTGAGGAGGTACGTTGAAGTACTGTTGGCCCTCGAGAAGGCGAATACGATGATAGATGGTAGCTTCGTTTTCCGCACCTGCTCTAAAGGTATGAATGGACTCAGAAGTGGATTCTGATTCGAGAGCAGGAAGGCTCAATTGCCTAGATTCCTCCCCACTTTCAGAAGATACATTCCAGATAAAAGTATAAAAGTGGATACGGCTGTTGTCAGACCGGCGACAATCCAGTCCAAGATGAAGAAGCGAAAGAGGGAACATAAACTAGTCAGAAAAAGCAAAATGAAGAAAAAAAGAATTCTACTTCCCTTTCTTTTTTTTGAAAGCAGAATTCGATAAATTAAAGAGAGACCGACTAAAAGAACAAAGAAAAACAGCTTTTGAGTGCTCATTATAGCGGTTCCTTCTGATCCTAGAAAACGTCCAAGGCAAGAGCCTAGGAAACTACCCAGGAGAGAAAAAAGAAAGAGAATAGCGTTTTATCATCATCATATTATATTATATTAAAGTCAACGCACTTTCTTGTAGAAAGGTATCTAGTTCTCTTTTTTTTTCGTCAGTTAACCCACTTTTGAGTTCTTCTAGTAATTCTGGTTTGATACTATTTGTAATGATTCTTTCATATTGACTAATTCTGTCTAGTGGCATTCGATCACAGAATCCATTGACAGCAGCATAAATGACTAGAATTTCTTTTTCAATTGGTAGTGGTGTATATTGTGGTTGTTTTAGTACTTCTGTGAGCCTTGCTCCTCTATTGAGTAATGCTTGAGTTGCAGGATCAAGGTCTGATCCAAATTGAGCAAAGGCAGCGACTTCTCGATATTGTGCCAATTCTAGTTTTAAACTTCCGCATACTTTTTTCATAGCTTTTAACTGAGCAGCAGACCCGACGCGACTGACAGATAAGCCGACGTTAATAGCAGGTCTAATTCCGCGATAAAAGAGTTCTGTTTCTAAACAGATTTGTCCATCAGTAATGGAAATTACATTTGTAGGAATATAAGCCGATACGTCTCCAGCTTGTGTTTCAATGACTGGTAAGGCGGTCAAGCTCCCTGCACCTGTCTGGTCC